GTTTGTGTAGCTTATTAAAGCATGGCACTGAAAATGCCAAGATGGGACTTAACCCTCCCCGCTAACACAAAGGTCTGGTCCTAGCCTTACTATTTGTTTTAACTAAACTTACACATGCAAGTCTCTTCTCCCCAGTGAAAATGCCCTTTACCCTCCTATTAGAGGGAGAGGAGTCGGTATCAGGCTCAATTAGCCCAAGACACCTAGCTTAGCCACACCCCCAAGGGACCCCAGCAGTGATTAATATTAAACATTGGCGCAAGCCAGATTTAGTTATAGTTAAGAAAGTCGGTTAATTTCGTGCCAGCCACCGCGGTTATACGAGAGACTTTAACTAATAGACGTCGGCGTAAAGCGTGATTAGGGAATTAATACAATAAAGTTAAACTCTAGCCTAGCTGTTATACGCTTACGCCCTTGAGAAACCCATTAACGAAAGTAACTTTAATCCCCCCCCGAACTCACGGTAGCCAAGACACAAACTAGGATTAGATACCCTACTATGCTTGGCCTCAAACTTTGATTATTTACACCCACCATCCGCCAGGGGACTACGAGCAATAGCTTAAAACCCAAAGGACTTGGCGGTGCCCTACACCACCTAGAGGAGCCTGTTCTATAATCGATAATCCACGATACACCTCACCGTTTCTTGCCAAGACCGCCTATATACCGCCGTCGTCAACTTACCCCTTGAGGGGTACATAGTAAGTTTAAGGGTATTCACCAAAACGTCAGGTCAAGGTGTAGCGAATGAAACGGGAAGAAATGGGCTACATTTTCTATATTAGATTATACGGACAACCAATATGAAACTTGGTTGCAAAGGAGGATTTAGCAGTAAAAAGAAATCATTAAATTCTTTTTAACAAGGCCCTAGGGCGCGCACACACCGCCCGTCGCCCTCTTCGACTCTTTAAAATTTATTCATGATAAGTTAACTACGAAACTAGAAGAGGTAAGTCGTAACATGGTAAGTATACCGGAAGGTGTACTTGGAACAGAGTGTAGCTTAATCAAAGCCTCTCGCTTACACCGAGACTATGCCTGATAACCCCGGGCCATTCTGACAGTTATTCATCTAGCCTAAATATGTATCAACCAAGATAACAACCCCCCCCCCCTTTTTTTTTAATAAAACATTCTTTATCTTTAGTATATGCGATAAAAAAAGAAACCAGAGCTATAGCAGTAGTACCGCAAGGGAAAGATGAAATAGTAGTGAAATAAATCCCAACCTTATAAAGCAGAGATTTTACCTCGTACCTTTTGCATCATGGCCTAACAAGTCTAACCAGGCAAAAAGAATTCTAGTCTGGCCCCCCGAAACTAAGTGAGCTACTCCGAAGCACTAAAAGTAACCCGTCTCTGTGGCAAAAGAGTGGGGAGACTTCCGAGTAGAGGCGACAAACCTATCGAACCTAGTGATAGCTGGTTGCTCAGGAAAAGAATTTTAGTTCTTTCTTAAAAATCACCAAGCACTATCAAGCATTAAATTTTTAAGAACTATTCAATAAGGGTACAGCCTTATTGAAAAAGGATACAACCTAAACTTCAGGTTAATGATTAAACCCTTCAAGGTAAAAGGCTAAGTTGGCTTAAAAGCAGCCTCCTTTTAAAAAGCGTCAAAGCTTCACCTTCCCCCCACCTTTTATTTAATTAATTTCTCAAAATCCGTTATTACTACTGAGCTGTTCTATATTAATATAGAAGTATTTATGTTAGGACTAGTAACACAGAATTATTTCTCTTATATGTAAGTATACATCAGCCTGAATACCCCACTGATAGTTATCCAGTTTTGAGCATAAAGTAATATTGACATTCCATGAAAACATTACTTAAACCACTGTTAACCTTACACAAGAACATAAAAGAAAGATAAAAAGTTTAAGAAGGAACTCGGCAAACACAAATCCCGCCTGTTTACCAAAAACATCGCCTTTTGAATTATATAAAAGGTAACGCCTGCCCAGTGACATCATGTTCAACGGCCGCGGTATTCTGACCGTGCGAAGGTAGCGTAATCACTTGTCTTTTAAATAAAGACTAGTATGAATGGCACCACGAGGATTTAGCTGTCTCCTTAGACTTATCAGTGAAACTGATCTCCCCGTGCAAAAGCGGGGATATACACATAAGACGAGAAGACCCTATGGAGCTTAAAACCGATAGCCGCCTATGCCATCTACTAATATAAATAGTATTATAACAATAGATCCGGCCTACGTTTTCAGTTGGGGTGACTGTGGAGAAAAACCTATCCTCCATGAAGAAACAAGCCTTGAGTTACCACTCTACGCATAAGCAAGCCTAACTTTACTTGATCCAATCTATTTGATCAACGGACCAAGTTACCCTAGGGATAACAGCGCAATCCATTTCAAGAGTCCTTATCGACAAATGGGTTTACGACCTCGATGTTGGATTAGGACACCCCAGTGGTGCAGCCGCTACTAACGGTTCGTTTGTTCAACGATTAAAGTCCTACGTGATCTGAGTTCAGACCGGAGTAATCCAGGTCAGTTTCTATCTATGATGAGCCTTTTTCAGTACGAAAGGACCAAAAAGGCAGAGCCTCTGACATATTAAGCTCTAGCTTACTATTATTGACACTTCTAAAATAAAAATAAGCCTACTACCAACCCTAAGATTAAGGCGCTAACGTGGCAGAGACCGGTAATTGCAAAAGCTCTAAGACCTTTTAACCGGGGGTTCAATTCCCCCCGCTAGCTATGCGATTTTTTATCCATATTCTAGGATTTTTAATTAACCCTATTATATACATAATCCCCATCTTATTAGCCGTTGCATTTCTCACCCTTCTAGAACGAAAAGTACTTGGCTATATGCAACTCCGAAAAGGCCCTAATATTATTGGCCCAATAGGATTACTTCAACCCGTGGCAGACGGCGTTAAACTATTTATTAAAGAGCCCGTTCAACCTACTTCTTCATCACGAACTTTATTCCTTCTAGCCCCAGTAATAGCTTTATCCTTAGCCTTAATAATTTGAATACCTCTTCCCATACCATTTTCTCTCACAGACCTTAACCTGGGTCTTTTATTTATATTAGCTATCTCAAGTCTAGCTGTTTATTCAATCTTAGCCTCTGGGTGGGCCTCAAACTCGAAGTATGCCTTAATCGGCGCACTTCGAGCAGTCGCTCAGACAATCTCTTATGAAGTTTCCTTAGGCCTGATCCTATTATGCCTAGTAATTCTCGCTGGGGGTTTTTCTATCTATAACTTCAGCACGACTCAAGAACACATTTGACTTATTTTCCCTGGTTGACCACTAGCTTATATATGGTACACGTCTACTCTTGCTGAGACTAACCGTGCCCCTTTCGACTTAACTGAGGGGGAATCAGAACTAGTCTCCGGCTTTAATGTTGAGTACGCAGCAGGACCCTTTGCTCTTTTCTTTTTAGCTGAGTACGCTAATATTATAATAATAAATACCTTATCAGTAATTCTGTTCCTGGGGTCATCCTGCCCAAGCTTCCCACAACTTTCCACAATTATACTTATACTAAAAGCGGCTCTATTAACCTCTATTTTTGTCTGAATTCGAGCGTCATACCCACGCTTTCGGTATGACCAATTAATACATCTTATATGAAAAAATTTCCTTCCCGTCACATTGGCTTTAACCCTTTGGCATATTTCTATTCCTCTCTCGATGATAGGGCTAGCCCCTCAATATTAGATTTGTGCCTGAAAGTTAAGGTACACTTTGATAGAGTGTCACATAGGGGTTCAAACCCCCTCAAATCTTTAGAAGGGTGGGAATTGAACCCACACCTGAGGGACCAAAACTCTCTGTACTTCCTCTATACTTACCTCTAGTAAAGTCCGCTAAACAAGCTTTTGGGCCCATACCCCAAAAATGTGGGTTAAACTCCTTCCTTTACTTTCCTCTCTAACCCCCATATACACTAACACGTCTCTAAAAGATCTTCTTTTTCCCCACCTAAAAGACTTATTTATTGCACTTTCAACTAACTCTTACGACACTTACTCCGCGGTAAAGTCAGCTAATTAAGCTCTTGGGCTCATGCCCCAAACACGTAGTCTAAATCCTACCTCTACCTATGGGACCTTTAGCTCAATCCTGTTTTATCTCTGCCCTAGGCATAGGCACCCTAACCACTATGTCTAGTCACCACTGACTCCTGGCTTGAATAGGCTTAGAAATTAATACTCTTGCTATTATCCCCCTTTTAGCCTCTAACCATCACCCCCGGGCAGTAGAAGCCGCTACAAAATATTTTCTTACCCAAGCTGCAGCCGCCGCTCTAATTCTATTTTCTAGCATTAACAATGCTTGAATCACGGGGGAATGGGATATCACTAATTTAACTAACCCTGCCTCAATCACCCTTATAACCATCGCTTTAGCTATTAAACTAGGACTCACACCATTCCACTTCTGGCTACCAGACGTCCTTCAGGGGTCCTCTTTAATATGAGGCCTAATTCTGACAACATGGCAAAAATTAGCTCCTATATCCCTCATACTCATTCTCTCACCCAACCTAAACTCGTCCCTCCTCCTCACAATAGCTATTCTCTCCATCATAGTAGGAGGGTGGGGGGGTTTGAACCAAACTCAAATCCGAAAAATCTTAGCTTACTCCTCTATCGCCCATCTGGGATGAATAGCTGCTGTAATCCCCATTTTTCCCTCCTTAGCCCTACTAAGCCTAATTCTCTATATTATTATAACTTCTTCAATATTCCTCACCTTCCACACTCTTCATACAACTGCCGTATCTTCCTTAGCATCTGCATGGCCAAAAACCCCCGTTGTTATTGTACTAATCTCCCTAACACTCCTTTCTATAGGAGGATTACCCCCATTAACCGGCTTTCTCCCTAAGCTCCTTATTTTAACAGAATTGGTCAAACAAAATACTATTGTACTACCCTCAGTGATAGCTATCTCAGCCTTACTTAGCTTGTTTTTCTACGTCCGCCTCCTCTACTCTTTATCCCTGACAGTCTACCCCAACGCTACCATCTCCTCTTCCTGATGACGGACCAAGCCTCAAACTAACATTATCATTATATCAACTTTTTTAATCTTCTCTTCATCTCTGTTGCCACTATCCCCGTCTATCATTAATTTATTCTAACTTATAAGGCTTGCAGGATATTACCCCACTTCCCCTGGACGCAAACCAGAAACTTTTAATTAAGCTAAAGCCTTCTAGAATGGCGGGCCTTGATCCCGCAAAAATTTAATTAACAGCTAAAAACTCTATCCAGCGAGCTTCATTCTACTTCTCCCGCCTAGTTAAAAGAGCGGGAGAAGTCCCGGCAGGAGTCACCCGCGTCTTCGGATTTGCAATCCGACATGATAACACCTCAGGACCTGGTAAAAAAAGGACTTTAACCTTTGTTATTAGGGCTACAACCTACCGCCTAACTCTCGGCCATTTTACCAGTGACAATCACTCGATGGTTATACTCAACAAATCACAAGGACATCGGCACTCTATATTTAATTTTTGGTGCCTGAGCAGGTATAGTCGGGACTGCTTTGAGCTTATTAATCCGGGCAGAACTAAGTCAACCCGGAACCCTTTTAGGGGATGATCAGATCTACAATGTCGTAGTTACTGCCCATGCTTTCATTATAATTTTTTTTATAGTAATACCCGTGATAATCGGGGGATTTGGAAATTGACTAGTACCCCTAATAATCGGGGCACCAGATATAGCCTTCCCGCGAATAAATAATATAAGTTTTTGGCTTCTTCCTCCCTCTTTTCTTCTACTGCTGGCTTCCTCTGCTGTAGAATCAGGAGCTGGGACCGGCTGAACGGTATACCCGCCTTTAGCTAGTAATTTAGCCCATGCTGGACCGTCAGTAGACCTTACTATTTTCTCCCTCCATTTGGCTGGAGTTTCTTCTATTCTCGGGGCAATCAACTTTATTACCACAATTCTCAACATAAAACCCCCTGCAATAAATCAATATCAAACTCCCCTTTTCGTCTGATCAGTGCTAATCACTGCTATTCTACTTCTTCTCTCACTACCTGTCCTAGCTGCAGGGATCACTATGCTCCTTACAGACCGAAATCTAAATACTACTTTCTTTGACCCGGCGGGAGGAGGAGACCCTGTCCTATACCAACACTTATTTTGGTTTTTCGGACACCCAGAAGTATACATTCTTATTCTCCCCGGTTTTGGAATAATTTCGCACATTGTAACTTATTATTCAGGAAAAAAGGAGCCTTTTGGCTACATAGGGATGGTCTGAGCTATGATATCCATCGGACTTTTAGGATTTATTGTCTGAGCCCATCATATATTCACTGTAGACTTAAACGTAGACACCCGAGCATATTTTACCTCCGCAACTATAATTATCGCGATTCCTACGGGTGTCAAAGTATTTAGTTGATTAGCAACAATTCACGGGGGCGTCACCAAGTGAGACGCAGCAATGCTGTGAGCCCTAGGTTTTATCTTTTTATTCACAGTCGGGGGATTAACGGGGATCGTGCTAGCTAACTCTTCCTTAGACATCGTTCTTCATGACACCTATTATGTAGTAGCCCACTTCCACTATGTCTTATCAATGGGCGCGGTATTTGCAATTATGGGCGGGTTTGTCCATTGATTCCCACTATTTTCAGGCTATACACTACACGAAACATGAACTAAAATCCACTTTGGTGTAATATTCGCAGGGGTAAATCTCACTTTTTTCCCTCAACATTTTCTAGGACTAGCCGGCATGCCTCGGCGTTATTCTGATTATCCTGACGCCTACACCTTATGAAATACAGTATCATCTGTAGGCTCGCTAATTTCATTAGTTGCGGTTATTCTTATGATGTATATTATTTGAGAAGCTTTCTCTACAAAACGAGAAGTTCTTGTCACTGAACTCACATTGACCAACCTAGAGTGACTTCACGGGTGCCCTCCCCCATATCACACCTTTGAAGAACCCGCCTTTGTCCAAACACAAATCCCATCATCAGTATACTAAGAAAGGAGGGAATTGAACCCCCTTAATATAATTTCAAGTCATACACATCACCAATCTGCCACTTTCTCATGCGAAATGTTAGTAAAATTTTACATTATCTTGTCAAGATAAAATCACAGATGAAAACTCTGTACATTTCTATGGCTCAGCCCCTTCAACTAGGCTTTCAAGATGCAGCCTCTCCGATCATAGAGGAGCTGCTTCACTTTCACGACCACGCTTTAGTCGCTGTTTTTTTAATTAGTGTTCTCGTTCTCTATATTATTACCTCTTTAATAACAACTAAGCTGACTAATACTAACTTAATTGACGCCCAAGAGATTGAAATAGTCTGAACTATTATACCCGCTATTATCCTTATTGTTATTGCTCTCCCATCCCTTCGAATTCTTTATTTAATAGACGAAATTAGCAACCCTTTTATTACAGTAAAAGCTATCGGCCACCAATGATACTGGACATACGAATATAATGACTTTGGAGGAATCGCTTTTGATTCTTATATGACCCCTACAACAGAGCTTCTACCCGGCCAACTCCGTCTGTTAGAAGTAGATAACCGCATAATTGTGCCTATAAACGCTCCTATTCGTGTTCTAATTACAGCTGAAGATGTACTTCACTCTTGAGCAGTTCCCTCCTTAGGAGTAAAAACTGATGCCATCCCAGGCCGATTAACCCAATCTTCCTTCATTTCTACACGACCTGGAGTCTTTTACGGCCAATGCTCAGAAATTTGCGGCGCCAACCATAGCTTCATACCTATCGTCGTAGAAGCTCTACCAGTTAAAAACTTTAACGCCTGATCCTTGTTAGCACAAGAAACTTCACTAAGAAGCTAGATAGGAACGAGCAATAGCCTTTTAAGCTATTTATGGGTGACTCCTAATCACCCTTAGTGAGTGCCTCAGTTAGTTACAGCCCCTTGATTCCTTATCCTTCTATTTTCATGATTAACTTTCTTCTTTATTTTTAGCTTCAAAATAAAAAAAATTAACCCTGTCAAAGACCCCTTTTCCGCACTAATCTTTATACCTGAAATCTACCATTGGCCTTGATCTTGACATTCACCCTGACTATGAACTTAAGCCTATTTGATCAATTTGCTAGCTCGACCCTATTAGGGATACCTTTATTTGCGGTAGCCTTGTTATTCCCGGCCCTATTACTCTCCCCTCCCACAACCCGATTAGTGGGAAATCGCTTATTTTCCACACAAGCCTGAATTTTTGTTAAGCTGGCCAACCAATTTTTTTCACAAATTAAGTACACAGCACATAAATGAGCTTTTTTATTTACCGCTTTAATTGCCTATCTTTTAATAATTAACCTTCTTGGTCTTCTTCCCTATACATTTACGCCTACTACTCAACTTTCTCTAAATATATCATTTGCGGTCCCATTTTGATTAATAACAGTTATTTTAGGCATGCGAAATCAACCCACAAAATCTCTAGCACATCTCCTACCTGAGGGTACACCAACTTTGTTAATCCCTGCCCTTATTATTATTGAGACTATTAGTTTATTTATTCGCCCCTTAGCCCTAGGCGTACGACTCACAGCTAACTTAACAGCAGGGCATCTTCTGATTCAATTATTCGCTCTAGCCGCTTTCGCCCTACTCTCAATTATGCCTCTTATCTCTACTATCGTAATCTCAGTCTTATTCCTACTCACTGTCCTTGAAGTTGCAGTAGCAATAATTCAGGCCTATGTTTTTGTCCTGCTTCTTACTCTGTATTTACAAGAAAACACTTATGGCCCACCAAGCGCACGCTTACCATATAGTTGAACCTAGCCCATGACCCCTAACTGGAGCTCTTGCCGCTCTTTTACTTACTTCAGGACTGGCAATATGATTTCACTTTCAAAAAACACAAATCCTAATTTTAGGGTTAATTATTCTTTTCCTCACTATATTTCAATGATGACGAGACATTGTGCGAGAAGCTACTTACCAAGGTCATCATACCTCTCCTGTTCAGAAGGGCTTACGATATGGAATGATTCTTTTTATTACCTCTGAGGTATTTTTCTTTATCGGATTCTTCTGAGCATTTTACAATGCTAGCTTATCCCCTACACCTGAAATTGGTGAATGCTGACCTCCTGCCGGCATTATCCCTCTTAACCCATTTGAAGTCCCTCTTCTTAACACCGCTGTACTACTCGCCTCCGGAGTGACAGTGACATGAGCTCACCACAGTATTATAGAAGGGAACCATAAAGAAGCCCTCCAATCTTTAACGTTAACTGTAGTTCTAGGTTTATATTTTACTGTTCTACAAGCCATAGAATATTATGAAGCCCCATTTACAATCGCTGATGGGGTTTACGGCTCAACATTTTTTGTTGCTACAGGCTTCCATGGTCTTCACGTTATTATTGGATCCTTATTTTTACTAGTATGCTTATTTCGTCTTGCCCTCCACCATTTTACTACTACTCACCACTTTGGCTTTGAAGCTGCAGCTTGATACTGACACTTCGTCGATGTGGTCTGACTATTCCTTTATGTTTCCATCTATTGATGAGGCTCTTGTCTTCTTAGTATAATACGTACAAGTGACTTCCAATCACACAGTCTCGGTCAAACTCCGGGAGAAGACAGTGATCGCTTCCATTCTCTTTCTTACTTCAGCCCTTACATTGATCTTGGTGTTCGTTAGCTTTTGACTCCCCTCTATGAACCCTAACTCAGAAAAATTATCCCCATACGAGTGTGGTTTTGACCCATTTGGTTCCGCACGATTGCCTTTTTCTATGCGGTTTTTTTTAGTCGCTATTCTATTTCTGCTCTTTGACTTAGAAATTGCCTTACTTTTACCTGCGCCTTGAGCTATACATCTCCCATCCTCTTCCTCTACTATTATCTGAGCCTCCTCCATCCTTATTTTACTAACATTAGGTCTTATATATGAATGGTTCCAAGGGGGCCTAGAATGAGCTGAGTAAACGAATAGTCTAAACAAGACAATTGATTTCGGCTTAATAAATCCAAGTTAAACCCCTGGTTCGTTTTATGACATTAACTCACTTTACCTTTTGTTCCGCCTTTATCCTCGGCCTTATAGGTCTGACATTTCACCGTACCCATCTGCTCTCTGCCCTTCTCTGCCTAGAAGGGACAATACTTTCTCTTTATTTAGCATCCTCCCTTTGATCCTCATCTTTTGCCCTATCTACGACCTCTATTACCCCAATGCTAATTTTAACATTCTCAGCATGTGAAGCCGGCACGGGTTTATCCCTTATAGTCGCTACAGCCCGGACCTACGGGAATGATAAACTTCATAACTTGAACCTATTACAATGTTAAAAATTCTCACGCCCTCTCTATTTCTCTTGTTTTCCTCATGGTTAACCCCAAAGAAGTGACTCTGGACAACCGTTACATCTTATTCCTTTATTATTGCACTAACGAGCCTAATTTTTCTTCAATGCCCCTCTGAGTCATACACTCTAATCGATAAATTATTAGTAATCGATCGCATTTCAGCCCCTTTCTTGATCTTAACGACTTGACTTCTTCCCCTAACCCTTTTAGCAAGCCAAAACCATCTACTCTCAGAGCCCCTTATTCGACAACGTATTTATATTTCTATATTAATCTCCCTCCAATTATCATTACTTCTCGCCTTCTCCGCAGCCGAATTAATTATATTCTACATTATGTTTGAAACCACACTAATCCCCACCCTCTTTATCATTACCCGTTGAGGAAACCAGGCGGAACGCTTAAATGCGGGACAATACTTTTTATTCTACACATTAGCCAGTTCTATGCCCCTACTAATTGCTCTCCTATTTATACAAGCATCCCTAGGAACCTTGTCTATCCCTATTCTTCACCTTACCCTTGAAATTCAAGGGACTTCATGAGCATCCAAATTCTTATGACTAGCATGTCTATTAGCCTTCTTAGTGAAAATGCCCCTCTTTGGCGCCCATTTATGACTTCCAAAAGCACACGTAGAAGCCCCTATCGCAGGTTCAATAATTCTAGCCGCCGTCCTTCTTAAACTGGGAGGATACGGGATACTACGGGTGCTAATCTGTCTAGATCCCGCAATTAAAACTCTCCCGTACCCCTTTATTATTCTATCTTTATGGGGAATAATTATAACGAGTTCTATTTGTCTCCGCCAAACAGACCTAAAATCAATGATTGCTTATTCCTCCGTAAGCCACATAGCCTTAGTCATTGCAGCTATTATAATCCAAACACCATGAAGCTTTACAGGCGCTATTATTCTTATAATCGCCCACGGCTTAACCTCTTCAGCTCTTTTTTGCCTCGCTAATACTAACTATGAGCGCACACACAGTCGAACACTCCTCCTCTCCCGAGGCCTCCAAGCTATTCTACCTTTAATAGGGTCCTGATGATTGATCTCCAATTTAATAAATATGGCTCTTCCCCCCTCTCCGAACCTAATAGGGGAAATTACTATTATAACGTCTCTTTTCAATTGGTCTCCGTGAACTATTATTGCCACAGGCCTTGGGGCTCTTCTTACTGCGTGCTACTCGCTGTATATACTTCTCTCTACTCAACGTGGGGTCACTCCTAACTTTACAATTTCTCTTTACCCTTCTCACTCTCGTGAACATCTAACTCTTCTCTTACATCTTCTTCCCCTGATTCTTCTTATCCTAAAACCGGAATTAATCTGAGGTATCTTTTTTTGCGAGTATAGTCTAAACAAAACACTAGATTGTGATTCTAGAGATAGAAGTTAAACTCTTCTTACCCGCCGAGCTTGGAGGAACTAACAAGAACTGCTAATTACTTGCCATCGTGGTTTGACTCCACGACAAACTCGGCTTTTAAAGGAAAACAGCTCATCCATTGGCTTTAGGAGCCACCATCTCCTGGTGCAACTCCAGGTAAAAGCTAATGAATCTACCCCTCATTTTCAACTCTTCAATACTTTTAATTTTATTAATCATCGCTTACCCCCTCTTTTCCTTTTTTTTATACTTGGACTCCCCCTCTTCTAATGATATTAAAACCTCTATTAAACAAGCCTTTTTTCTTAGCTTGCCCCCTCTATTTATCTTCTTAGACCAAGGCGCCGAATCTGTTGTTACCAACTTCAAATGAATAAATATTAACCTTTTTGACATTAGTATCAGCTTTAAATTTGACCTTTACTCTATCTTCTTTATACCTGTCGCTCTCTTTGTGACTTGGTCTATTTTAGAGTTTGCTATTTGATATATAGCGTCAGATCCCCAGATCAACCGATTTTTCAAATACCTCTTAATCTTCCTAATAGCCATAATTATTCTCGTTACCGCTAATAACCTTTTTCAGTTCTTTATTGGGTGGGAAGGAGTAGGGATTATATCTTTTCTTCTCATTGCTTGGTGACACTCACGACCTGATGCTAACGCAGCCGCCCTTCAAGCCGTTATTTATAATCGAGTCGGGGATCTAGGCTTGATTATTAGTATAGCTTGAATAGCAATAAATCTAAACTCCTGAGAAATTCCTCAATTATTCAGCCTCTACAACCAACAAACTATCGTCCCATTGCTTGGTTTTATCTTAGCTGCGTCAGGTAAATCCGCCCAATTTGGCTTACACCCTTGACTACCTGCAGCGATAGAGGGCCCAACTCCCGTCTCTGCGCTACTTCACTCTAGCACCATGGTAGTCGCCGGAATCTTTCTATTAATTCGTATTCATCCTATATTATCTCAAAATGACACTGCTCTAACTATCTGCCTCTGTCTAGGCGCATTAACTACCTTATTTACGGCAGCCTGCGCCTTAACTCAAAATGATATTAAAAAAATTGTGGCCTTCTCTACATCAAGCCAATTAGGCCTTATAATAGTTACCATTGGGCTTAATTTTCCTCAACTGGCATTCTTTCATATCTGTACCCACGCTTTTTTTAAAGCTATACTATTCTTATGTTCAGGGTCTATTATTCACAGCCTGAATGATGAGCAAGATATTCGTAAAATGGGGGGTCTACAAAAAACTCTCCCCGTCACAACTTCTTGCTTAACTGTAGGCAGCCTAGCTCTAACTGGAACCCCCTTCCTTGCGGGATTTTTCTCAAAAGACGCAATTATTGAAGCTTTAAACACCTCTATAACTAACTCATGAGCATTAATTATTACTTTAATCGCAACTTCATTTACAGCAGTTTATAGTTACCGAATTATTTACTTCGCCTCTATGGGAGCCCCGCGTTCACTACCATTAAGCCCTATTAATGAAAATAACCTATTTGTTATTAACCCTATTAAACGCCTAGCTTGGGGTAGTATACTATCAGGGTTAATAATTTATCTTAATATAAATCCCATAAAGACCCAAACACTGTCCATACCGCTCTCCTTCAAGCTAGCCGCCTTGCTCGTTACCTTCTTGGGCTTGTTACTTGCCATTGACTCTCTTAACATTACTAATAACCAAACTTCTCACAAAGCCCAGACCCCTTATCTATTTTCTAACCTGCTAGCATTCTTCCCCTCTCTGCTTCATCGCTCTTTACCTCAAAAAAACCTAAACTTTGCCCAAGAGATCGCCACACACGCCATTGACTTGACATGACTAGAAAAAGCAGGACCCAAAACAATTATTGATATTCAATCCACCCCAATTTCCATTACATCCTCCTTTCAACAAGGTTTAATCAAGACCTACCTTACTTTTATTCTGATCTCAGCCATTCTTATCTTCTCTGTGGTTTTTTGAGGGGCCCAAAGGCCGCCCCTCACAGCCCGTAACGTCCCTTCGTAATGACCCCGACTTAACTCTAAGACCACAAATAAGGTTAAAAGAAGGACAAACCCGCCCAATAATAATAACCCCCCGCCCTCAGAGTAAAGTACTGATACCCCACTCCAATCCCCTTGTACCATCCCCCACTTTATCCCCACCTTAATCTCCCCTTCTACCAAACCCCCTACCATTACGTAACCTAGCCCTAGCAGGACTAAATACGCCGATACATAGCTTCCTACCACTCAACCCCCTCAAGCCTCAGGGTATGGTTCTGCAGCCAAAGCTGCAGAATACGCGAACACCACTATTATCCCTCCTAAATAAATTAAGAAAAGTACTAAAGATAAGAATGAAGCTCCTGTACTAACAATCACTCAACAACCCCCCGCCGAAACCACAACCAACCCTAACGCAGCAAAATAAGGAGAGGGGTTTGATGCTACCGCCACCAGTCCTAATACTACACTAATTAAGAAAAAAGAAAACAAATATGCCATAGTTCCTACCGGGATTTTAACCGAGACCTGTGATACGAAAAACCACTGTTGTAATTCAACTATAAAAACCCTAATGGCCATTAATCCTCGCAAAACCCACCCCTTATTTAAAATTGTAAACAACTCATTTATTGATCTTCCCTCTCCTTCAAATATCTCAGCCTGATGAAATTTCGGATCATTACTAGGCATTTGTTTAATCGCGCAGATCCTTACAGGCTTATTTCTAGCCATACACTACACAGCTGATACAACATCTGCTTTTTCCTCTGTAGTCCACATCTGCCGAGATGTCAACTACGGCTGACTAATGCGGAATCTTCACGCCAACGGCGCTTCTTTTTTCTTTATTTGCATCTACTTTCACATCGGGCGGGGTTTATACTATGGTTCCTTCTTATTTAAGGAAACATGGAACATCGGCGTAATTCTTTTCTTTTTAGTAATAGCCACCGCCTTCGTGGGGTATGTTCTCCCATGAGGACAGATATCTTTCTGAGGGGCTACTGTAATTACGAATCTTCTCTCTGCTTTCCCTTACATCGGAAACGTACTAGTTCAATGAATTTGAGGGGGATTTTCTGTAGACAACGCGACTCTAACTCGATTCTTTACTTTTCACTTTCTACTTCCATTTATCATTGTTGGCGTCACTATAATTCACCTCCTCTTCCTACATGAAACAGGGTCATCCAACCCAACAGGCTTGAACTCCAACACGGATAAAATTCCATTCCACCCCTATTTTTCCTACAAAGATCTCCTTGGAGCCGTTATTATACTCTCCCTATTGACTCTTCTGTCCCTATTTTCTCCGAACCTCTTAGGCGACCCAGATAACTTTACCCCTGCAAACCCCTTAGTTACTCCTCCTCATATCAAACCTGAATGGTATTTTTTATTTGCTTACGCCATTCTTCGTTCTATCCCGAATAAGCTCGGCGGCGTACTAGCTCTCGCGATATCTATTCTAATTCTTATTTTTGTGCCTATTCTTCATACCGCAAAACAACGAAGTCTAATATTTCGCCCTCTTTCACAGATCTCCTTCTGGCTACTAATCGCCAACACTTTAATTTTAACTTGAATCGGCGGTCAACCTGTCGAAGACCCCTACGTAATTATTGGCCAACTTGCCTCAATCCTTTACTTCATTATCTTTCTCATCTTTATCCCCACCCTCGGACTCTTAGAGAATAAGCTTCTCAAATGATGCCATAGTAGCTTAATCAAAGCGTTGGCCTTGTAAGCCAAAGAATGGGAGTGAAACTCACCCCTATGACACATCAGAATTAGGGGAATCAAACCCCCACAATTAGCCCCCAAAGCTAACATTCTTATTAAATTAAACTCTGCTTCTTCCCGGAAACTTAGGTTAAATAAACCAGAGGCCTTCAAAGCCCCTAATAGGAGTTCAACCCTCCTAGCTTCCGCATGCAGCAACCGCTGGCATAGTGCACTATAACCGTCACAGATGGTTATAGTGCATTATGCCCGTCTGCATATGCTCGATGTACTATTTATGCTTATAGGGCATCTCCCTACTTTCCCCATTAAAATTATATTCCATTATTTAATGGGTTGGAGTACATTATGTTTAATGTACTATTTATGTCCATAATACATTCACTTACTTTCCTCATGAATATTTTATTCCATTATTTAATGGGTTAGAGTACATTATGTTTAATGTACTATTTATGTCCATAATACATTCATTTACTTTCCTCATGAATATTATATTCCACTACTATAATGAATTATAGTACATATATGCTCGATGTACTATTTATGCTTAATAGGGCATCTCCTTACTTTCCGCATTAAAATTATATACCATTATTTAATGGATTAGAGTACATTCAAATTCAATTCAACATAACTGCTTTAATAGAACATCATGAATATAAAACTATCAATGGTTAATATTACCTAGATTTAATTATAACATGAATATCCTTGATGTTTTATTAACTCGTGATACCCTTTAGCGAGTTCACCTATAAATTACGAATATCACTATTAATTATATTAACCATGGATATCCACCTGTATAATCAATCCTTGATAACCAGACTCATCCGACATTCTAATTCTTACTACAATGTAAACGTTCATACGTATCAACATCACCCTGTTGGTATCCTCCCTATCACTAAATTTCACTAAGAACCATTATTTAGATATCGCTTTTGTTTCTAAATGGCCCATGATAACCCTAACTGTGTTCAGGTGTTTGGACGATCTTACCTTCCGGTGGATCAGCCACAAGTTGACCAGTCAGCCCGATTCAGGAGGCCTCTGTTGGATGTGAATCTCAGGTTCATTTATTGTAAACCGATCATATTGTGATCTTCACGAGGCCTCCCTCGTTATGGAATCATTACTAAATGGCCCATGCCTACCCTAACTGTGCTCTCAGGCGGCTGGTAGTAAAAAAAAAGGGGGCTAAGCACTTGGCATCCCAAGTGGTTTAATCATTCTTACAAGGTTGAACATATCATTATGCTGCAAGACGGGCATATACAGGATGCTGTTGCATGCCGTGAATGGTTATTAGACATTACCCCGTTTATGATTTTTTCCTTAATCCTCTTTGTTTCACGGGCGGCGACTTTTTTTTGCGGTTAAACCCCCCCTACCCCCCAGTGCTTGAATTCCAGCACTTTAATCTCGCAAACCCCCGAAAACAAGAGAGCCGTAAACTTTAACCATAAGGCCTTCCCCAAACCCCGCAAAAAGATGATAAGCTTTAAAGTTTTAATTATTAAATTATAGATTTGCGCTATCTTTATACTTATTCTGTAAACTCTAACAACAT